CCTTTGACCGCCTTCATAGGAACGTACCGAAAAGTGAACTCGGATAGCCTTAGGATCCACTTCCCAATTCTCCCCTTCAACACGGGTCTGGTCAGCATATACTTAATCAGGTCCGTTCGAGCAATTACCAACACTGTTGTGGAAAGGAAGTAGTGTCGGAGCTTGGTTGCTGCAAAGTAGAGCGATAAGCACATCTTCTCGATCGGCGAATAATTCTTCTTAGGGCCCTGTAAGACCCTGCTGAGATAATACACGGCCTGCTCCTGCCCTGAATCAGATCGAATTGGGGCATAGGGGATGATTGTAGATAGACCATCAGCATAATAAATTCTCGTAAACCAAGAACCATCAAGCAATTTCATGCTTTTGTTCCTAATTGGGTAAACCGGCTCATTCGCCTTTACCACTCCACTCTGTTTGTAGGAAGGTACTTCCGGCCCTCCTCAAGGATACCCGCAATGATTGGGTCAAGATTTTTAGGTTGTGATGTAGGAATAACCATTTTCTCTATATCCCCCATCTGTGTATAAGGGTCAGCAAGCTCCGAATCCCGTTCGTTCCTTTCTTGGGTCAAGGAGCAATTTCAAACATTTCCATTTTGATATTGGATTTCCCTTTTCAAGATGTCTCAGAGCAAGCAAAGTCTGACCTTATCTACTTATAAGCGCAGAGGGAAAGTAGCAACTTTATTTGGACCATAGGGGGCTTCCTTCCGAACTACGGATAGGCTACCGGGCTTTGCACTTCGGCCCGTGAGAATACCGTGCTCTATCTCTTCTCTCACCCGACAGAGAACTATCGTCTCGCTTTCGCTATTTATTGCAAAAAAATAAAAGACAAGGGGGGGACATAAAGGCCTTACCCCTGAACATCAAAACAAGCTAGGGAGCTCTAAAAAAGAACATGCCTTGGCTATGAACAGGCTTTTTAGAATCAAAAGGAAGAGACCCTAAGCTATTAAATAAAATGGAGTCTGAATGAGTATGACCATAAGCAGCCAAACAATCTGCAGCTTTGTTGCCCCCCCTAAAGACATGAGAGAATTTCGATAAAGAAAAATGTCCTTTCCCAGCAAGCACAACTCACTAGCATGATCCTAAGAAAGCCACACTGTGATTTTTATTTGGCACCATTAAAGCAGGAAGCCAAAAGATGGTGAAGAGAGGTATAAAAGAAATCCACATTGAGACTGGGAGAGAAATGAGACCCTATTATCTATCCTAGCAATATCACTTTGAGAGAGGTGATCCACTCTTTCTATGCAAGGAGAGGAACAGCAAACACATTTGGAGGCAAAATGAATTCCAAACCTGGGAAAACTGCTATCAACAGCAATGGCATTCTTAATTAGTATTAGTTTCCACAAAAAAACACCCATTTTCAAGGGCAACCATTTGTTCCAAAGATTTTGATAAAGAGATCTCTAGCCAGTCTCTTCTTTTGAGAGGACAACTCAATCAACTCTAGGATCCCCTCTTGTCAAAATACTGAGAGAGTGAAGCATTTGTTTCGTTTACATTCTAACTATTTTCCCATAGTTAAGAGAGTCAAGACGATCTTCCTTTTCTTTTGCCCTAAGCCCCAGTCATCCGTGGAGCCTTTTCATAGCTAGGCCTCCTCTTTTTCGATGACTTAGGAGGGAAATTCTCTTCTCGCAATTAGGAGTCAGTGGATGACATCCCATTCTACGAGTTTACTTACGGCTGGAGTAAGCAGAGAGTCAAAAAAGTCCAGGGAAGCTTTTCAAGTAGGATTCGAACCTACGCCCGACTAGTCAGTTACCAGCCGACCGCTCTACCACTGAGCTTGAAATAAAAAAAGGGGTTTTCCGGTGATTAAGGTAAGGTCTTGGGTCGAAAAGTAGGTATAAAGATATGCATATTTGAACAAAAATGTAACTAAGCCCTTATCAAAAACAACTATTCCAAAGAACCGGTTTCAATAATCTGAATAAAGCCATTATCGTCCACAGATATGAAAGCCCCAATACAAGTAACTGGGTCGCCCCCTGGGACTAAACAGAAAACCTTTCCAACAAGACCTAGTCCATTCAATAACTCCTCCCATTTGGGTACATGAAATTCCTTCCATTTTCCAATCCCAAGAGGAACGAAAATTTCATAATCATAACGAGCGTGTGGCATTTTTGGAAACTGTTCTTCGAAAGCTCGGTCAAATTCATCTAAAAAAAATTGAATAAGACGGGAGCTCTAAAATCAATAGTTGGTATTCCTTCCTTAGACGACCAATCTTTCCCAGTCTTGTCTATAATGGGCGAGTGAAGAAAGGATGATACCTGAAAATCTTTTTCTCTTTCACCACAGATTCCAGTTTAGACAAAAGACGCGAACGGGAAAGGATATGCGTCTGCAATCAAAGTGGATACTTGTTCTTGATGGTTAGGTTACCTTGTTGAGCGCCCAATAATCAATGCCCAAGGCTCCCGCTTTTTCTGGAATAAAACAAGGGCTCCCCAACCTTTTCCCCAGCAAGATAGGGA